TGAAAGATTTATACAATGTGTCACCACTTTCCTGATCCTGAGGTATCTTTATGTAAGATACCCTTGCATAAATAGTCAAAAAAAAGGTTTTTTTTGACCATTGAGGAATTTTTGATATGTAAGATCCTCATTATTAATAGGAAGAAACTCCGTCAAATAGATATTTTGTCTTTCTCCTATATGGGTATTTCGATTATGGACACGAATCGCTACTACAACAAATACGACACCAGTTAAAAAAAATACGACATCTGTTAACAAATTTTTGACGACACCGTGGAGATCGTTTCTACAATTTCTTATGCGAGTTTTTTTCATATGTTATTGAGTGAAAAATAAGATAATAATAAAGTAAAGTTCTTTGTAGAACTTGTGAAAATCCTTTTTTTGAATTGATTTTATTAATGGATTTTCTCTCCTATTAATGGATTTTCCTTGTCCTATTAACTTAACGAATTAGCTATTTTCGAAAAAAAAGTTCATATTGAAATTTTACTTCGTGCTCCGAATGAATGATGGTTTACTCAATACAATATCTCTTCGGCGAAACAGAAGATATCTCGATCGGGGAAGAGAAGGGGTAAATCCCATATGACCCAATATATTTGACAAGTCGCACTATATGTCAAGCCAAGCTTTTCGGTTCGGTTCTAGGACGTTGAAAAGATACTTTTGGTATTCCTAATATTCCAAAAATGGAACCAAAAAATGCATATCCTTTATTCACTTCAATAAGGAAAGGTGAAAATCCATGATTTCTTGTCGATTCAAAAAAACTGTAACGAAGGGATTGATTGATCATTCGAATGATCAAAAAGTATCCATTTATTCTCCAATAATGCAATCTTCCCGTTGCGTATTGGTACTTATCGGGTATAGAATAGATCTGCTTCTCTTTGTTCTTACGAACAGAGTTGTTCCCTTATTTTGATTTTCAATGAGATGAAATCAAAATGAACCCACAGAATCTACTGAAAAAAAGTTTAGGTACACAGTATCAAAAGTTTAGGTACCCATTATAGAGTCTTCTGAATTTTGATAAAATAAAGTGACATAGTTTCTATTTCTCTTTGATAAAGGGATATTTCCATGGGTTTACCTTGGTATCGTGTTCATACTGTCGTATTGAATGATCGCGGTCGATTGCTTTCTTTTTATTCTTTTTATATAATGAAAGCAACTCTAGTTGCTGGTTGGGCCGGTTCGATGGCTTTAGACGAATTAGCTCTCTCTGACCCCGTTCTTGATCCAATGTTGAGATTATGATCAATAATCTTAATATACCTATTATGTTAAGCATCCATGGCTGAATGGTTAAAGCGCCCAACTCATAATTGGCAAATTCGTAGGTTCAATTCCTACTGGATGCACGCTAATGGGAACGTTCAAAAAGTCTATCGGAATTGGCTCTCTATCAATGGGATCTCCTCATCCATACATAACGAATTAATTGGTATAGTATATTCATACCATAACATAGGAAGAGTAAGAACTAGGATTCTGATCGATACTGAAACTCATAGGTAAGAAAATGGATTTATGGATGGAATCAAATATGCAGTAGTTACAGGAAAAAGTCTTCGGGAAGAATCAATCTTTCATTAAATATCAAAATCAAGACGATGTATTTGGGCCATACGCTCATTTACAGACTTATTGTGAAAATTGTGAGACATCCATTTACAAAAAATATGCGCAAAAAAACAAATATATTTGTCAACATTGTGCATTTCATTTACCAATGGAGAGTTTCGATCGAATCGAATCTTTGATTGATTCGGGTACTTGGAGTCCTACGGATGAGAAGATGGTTTCTATTGATATGAGATTCTTAGATCCACATAGAAGATTTTGAACAATCTGGAAAATGGGAATGTCGATATTTCTTAGACAATAATGGATTTTTGAGAGGATCAAGAATTTGACTATTTTGACTCTCGTCAAATATAAAGAAGAAATTCTCAGAAAGATACCGAGAGGAAGGAGAAGTAGATAAGCATTTGTTCAACAATGACAAATTGAACTTGAAGACCTTGTATACTTCTAATGTCGAATCAGGATCAACAAAGACAGAAATCAAGGATTGGGTCGAACTCTTCTTGTTAAGGTAATAGCTATGAATAGTCATCTTCTACCCCGAAAGAGGGGCACTTATTATGGGACATACAATGCATTAGAGGCGTATGATCATTCCGCTTGCACCGGGTTATTCTATTCCACCTCTTCTAGAGAAAAGAACTTCAAGAAAAATACTTAATAACATGGCGATCCATTTATACAAAATCTCAAGTACGAGCACACGCAAAGGAGCCGTAGACAGTCAAATGAAATCCAATCCACGAAATAAATTGATCTATGGACGACATCATTGTAGTAAAGGTCGTAATGCCAGAGGAATCATTACCGTAAGGCATAGAGGGGGGGGTCATAAGCGCTTATACCGTCGAATCGATTTTCGACGGAATCAAAAAAGCATATCTGGTAGAATCGTAACCATAGAATACGACCCTAATCGAAATGCATACATTTGTCTTATACACTACGGGGATGGTGAGAAGAGATATATTTTACATCCCAGAGGAGCTAGAATTGGAGATACCATTGCTTCTGGTACAGAAGCTTTTATATCAATGGGAAATGCCCTACCTTTGAGTGCGGTTTGAACTATTGATTTACGTAATTGGAAGTAACCAATTAGGTTTACGACAAAACCTATAAATCGATCACTGATCCAATTGGAGTACCTCTATGGAATAGACCTCAACAGAAAACTGTTGAGTAACGGCAGCAAGTGATTGAGTTCAGTAGTTTCTCATAGAAAATTATTGACTCTCGAGATATGGTAATATGGAGAAAACTGTTTGAAGCACGCACAGAACTGGAAGCGCACCTTCTTTCAAAGAGAGGAGGGTTATTCACATTTCATTTGATGGTCAGAGGCGAATTGAAAGCTAAGCAGTGGTAATGAAGATCCACCGAAGAGATGTCTCCTACGTTACCCGTAATATGTGGAAGTATCGACGTAATTTGATAGAGTCATTCGGTCTGAATGCTACATGAGAAACATAAGCCAGATGACGGAACGGAGAGACCTAGGGTGTAGAAGATGATAACATGAATGATTCATCAGATTCGGATTCCTCTATATCCACTCATGTGATACTTCATTATACGATGAAAAGATCTATTTTTTTCTATATCATCATATACATCTAGAAAGCCGTATGCTTTGTAAGAAGCTTGTACAGTTTGGGAAGGGGTTTTTTTGATAAAAAAGAAGAATCTACTTCAACCGATATGCCTTTAGGCACGGCCATACATAACATAGAATTCACACATGGAAAAGGCGGACAATTAGCTAGAGCAGCAGGTGCTGTAGCGAGACTGATTGCAAAAGAGGGTAAATCAGCCACATTAAGATTACCATCTGGGGAGGTTCGTTTGATATCCCAAAACTGCTTAGCAACAATCGGACAAGTGGGTAATGTTGGGGCGAAGCTCAAGAGTTTGGGTAGAGCTGGATCGAAGTGTTGGCTAGGTAAGCGTCCTGTGGTAAGAGGAGTAGTTATGAACCCTGTGGACCATCCACACGGGGGCGGTGAAGGAAAAGCCCCAATTGGTAGAAAAAAACCCGCAACTCCTTGGGGTTATCCTGCGCTTGGAAGAAGAAGTAGGAAAAGGAGAAAATATAGTGATAGCTTGATTCTTCGTCGCCGTAAATAGGAATATTCCAAATCGAATTTTTGGAATTCGAAATAATGGGATGGGCGAACGACGGGAATTGAACCCGCGCATGGTGGATCCACAATCCACTGCCTTGATCCACTTGGCTACATCCGCCCCTTATCTAGCTAAAGAAAGTATTTTGTCTTTTTTCCATTCCGAATTATTGTATTGATTCTGACCTCGATACTTAGATCATTCTATTGGACATAGAATGACAATGAATCTTTTCCATGCAAAAAAAGGAGTAATCAGCTGTGATAGGTGAAAAAAAAAGGATTGTCAAAAAAAGGATTGTCAAAAAAAGGATTGTCAAAGAAAGAATTGTCAAAGAAAGAATTGTAGTAAAGAAAAGATTTGTAGCTAAGCATTTATCGGAAACATTTGAAAAAATCAAAAAGGGGGAGGAGAGAGAACTAATAGTCACTTGGTCTCGGGCATCAACTATTATACCCTCAATGGTTGGCCATACAATCGGTATTCATAATGGAAAGGAACATATACCTATTTATATAACAGATTCTATGAAAGGTCACAAATTGGGAGAATTCGCGCCTACCCGGGAGGACCCGATAGATGAAAGAAACGATAACGATAATAAATCTGTAATGAAGAATAAAAAAAAATAGGGATCAAACAAAGA